TAAAATATCGGTATTAAACCCGAAACTCCCGGCGGATGGCCAGTGACCCAAGAAAACGAAAGAATCGGTTACATTTTTCATATGAGCTCCTCTTATAGATAAACTAAAAAAATCGTTGTATTGCTTCACCTCTTTGCTACTTCTAAATAGAAAATCGATTCAAAAATCGATTCAATTTCGAAATGAATTGTCTTTTTTTAATTGAGATTCCCAATAAACAATAAGAATAAGACTTATTGGAATAGAATTAGGTACTAGGTTTCATGTGAATTGCGAAATACCTCTTTTGTTGCAACACCTCTCCTTTGGACTAAAAGGGGGAAGGAAGAAAGGAAGTGAGTAACACTAATTCCTCATCCTCAAATCAGTCCTTCCCGCAGGTTAGTTTCTCAACGAATAAGTAATTGTGTGGGAACGATATTTTGATATAATGTGAAAAAGCAACCTGCAAGTCCAATACGCGAAAAGAAATATGTATTTCCCCTATTTCTTTTTCTTTTCTCGGATTAAACAAAAGGATTCGCAAATAAAAGCGCCAATGCTACAACCAATCCATAAATTGTTAAAGCTTCCATAAAGGCCAAACTAAGCAATAAAGTACCTCGTATTTTTCCCTCTGCCTCGGGCTGTCTCGCAATACCCTCTACAGCTTGGCCCGCAGCAGTACCTTGACCAATTCCAGGCCCAATAGAAGCAAGTCCTACAGCCAATCCAGCAGCAATAACGGAAGCGGCAGAAATCAGTGGATTCATGATAAGTTCCTCACACAAAAAAAAAAGAAATGGTTAATGATACAATCAACCAATGAATTATGACTTAATTATTCTATTGCTAATATTCATCTAGTCAAAATAACTAAAAACTCCAAATTGAAATAGAAATAAGAATATTATTGAATCATTAGATCATTAGAAAGACTTCATCTTTTTTATTTCCTATTTGTAGAGTCTTTCCGAATCAATCCAACTTGGGTTTTTTCATTTCCTTTTCTAATCATTCTTCGATCTTTTTCTTTATTTTCTCTGTTTATTCATTCAATTTACAGTCATAAACGAAACGGAAGGGCTTCGACTGGCATATCATACCTATCTTAATTTAGACAAGTAGGGCTAATGAAATATAAATATTAGTTCATATATAACTTGTCAATATCCAATATCAAATATACATATCTTTCTTCCATAACGTAAACTGCCCATTCTATCTTAAATTCAATCGGATTTTCGAATCATTCTTCGAAACATCTAATCTACAAGAGTTAACTTATAGCCATTGGATTACACATCATACCTGGCGCGACCCCTCTCTACTAACCAACTCCCCTTTAGTTGAAACTTCTCGAAGATCGTTTTTCTATTATCGTAGACTCTATTTGTATATTTAGAAAATAGAAAGAGATTATCCTGATAGAATAGAGTATCTTGAGCCACACATATATTGCCTTGATCTAAGCTAAAAAAAGGACTCTTTCTAAGACTAATCAATGATGGCCCTCCATGGATTCGCCTATATAAGCTGCGGCTAAAGTTGCAAAAATAAGAGCCTGAATACCGCTTGTAAATAATCCGAGGAACATGACAGGTATAGGAACCACTAAAGGTACTAAAGAAACAAGAACAAGAACGACTAGTTCATCCGCTAATATATTTCCGAAAAGTCGAAAACTAAGTGATAGAGGTTTTGTGAAATCTTCTAAGATGTTAATGGGTAAAAGAATTGGAGTTGGTTGAATGTATTTACCAAAATAACCTAATCCTTTTTTTGTAAGACCCGCATAGAAATAGGCTACCGACGTTAGTAAAGCTAAAGCAACAGTAGTATTTATATCATTCGTGGGTGCGGCTAACTCCCCGTGAGGTAACTGTATGATTTTCCAAGGTAAAAGAGCCCCTGACCAATTAGAAACAAAAATAAATAGAAACATAGTCCCAATAAAGGGAACCCAGGGGCGATATTCTTCTCCAATTTGAGTTTTGCTCACGTCTCGAATGAATTCAAGGACATATTCAAAGAAATTCTGACCGCCAGTCGGAATGGTTTGTGGATTCCGAACAGCTATAGCAGCTGAACCTAATAAGATAGCAATTACAACCCAAGAAGTAATAAGTACCTGGCCATGGATTTGGAACCCCCCTATTTGCCAATAGAAATGTTGGCCTACTTCCACACCGGATATATCGTATAACCCCTTTAGCGTGTTGATTGAGTATGATAGAACATTCATATTGTCCTCTGACTGAAATATCACTTTAAAAGAAATTATTTTGATTCAACCATCTATTATCTATTTCTCGACTTGTCTACTTGAATTTTATATTTAGGATACCGATTAATCACATAAAATCCCCAGTCGTTTTTATATATTTTTTGAGATTCAGGAATAGTAACCGATTCTATTATCGAGTTTACGAAGTCAATTTTTGATTTTATCTTGAATCAAGGATTTCTTATATAAGCGGCCCTCACAAATTGCAAATACTAATTTGGTAAGAATTAATCGGATTGAAGCTATAGAATCATCGTTCGCCGGAATCGAAATATCTGCGAGATCCGGATCACAATTTGTATCGATTAAACAAATCGTTGGAATTCCCAAAGTAATACATTCTCGAAGGGCCTTATATTCTTCTTGTTGATCAACGATGATTACAATATCAGGTAACTCTGTCATATATTTAATCCCACCCAGATATCTTTGCAAGTGAGATAATTGTCTCTTCAACATGGCTGCATCTCTCTTCGGAAGACGGGCGAGTCTCCCCGTCTTTTGTTCCACTCTCAAGTCCCTGAATTTTTGAAGTTTCCTTTTTGTAGTGGACCAATTCGTTAACATACCTCCAAGCCACTTTTTATTAACATAATGGGATCGAGCCCTTATTGCAGCCCGTGCTACTGAATCAGCTACTTTCCATTTTGTCCCAACAATTAAAAATTGTTTTCCTCTGCTTGCTGCATCAAAAACTAAATCACAGACCTCTGATAAAAAACGAGCAGTTCTAGTAAGATTTATAATATGAATGCCCTTCCGTTTTGCAGAGATATAAGGTGCCATTCTAGGATTCCATTTCCGAATCCCGTGACCCAAATGAACTCCCGCCTCCATCATCTCTTCCAAATTGATGTTCCAATATCTTCTTGTCATTTCTCCCCACACTTTCCCTTTTTTTATTTAATAAAGAGACGAGGTATCCTGAAATAAGTAATTGTTCCAACGGAACCTTCTTTTCTAAGGCGGATTGGCCATTGATACACAACCCAAACCACTAATTTCTTTCTATTTGTTATTATTTGAATTTCTTTATTTTATTACTAAATTAAATAACCATAACAAATACAGAGAAGATAAAAAGGATGAATCTCTTGTATTAAATCCCAGAAATCATTGTTGTTTTGGTCTATCGTGGAAATTCTTTGAAAGACAAGAATCAAATAATTCTCTATGGTAAAACAAAATATCTCTCATTTCTCCCTCGAATAGATTCTTTTTTTTTGTTTTCAAGGAAATGTTCTTTTGTTGATTTGAACGGTGTACGAATCCCTTGAATCCGGTACCGGCAGGTATCATCCCCCCCAGAACAACGTTTTCTTTTAGTCCTTTCAACCAATCGATCCGGCCCCGGAGAGCTGCTTTTGCTAAAACTCGAGCAGTTTCTTGAAAACTCGCTTCGGATATAAAACTTTGAGTATTTAGAGATGCTCTCGTTATTCCCAATAAGATAGCTCGATAGCAGATCGCTTCTTCCAAAGCGCGCCCCGTCCGTTCCGCCCGCAACAACCCAATTAGTTCTCCGGGCAAAAAAACATTAGACATTCCATCTTCTGAAACCAAGACTTTTGATGTTATTTGACGTACAATAAGTTCTATATGCCTATTATGGATCTGCACCCCCTGGGATCGATAAACCCTTTGGATCCTATTAACCAAAGAAATACGACTTTGCGCCATAGTTAGCTCAGCTCCAATCAAGAATCCCCAAGAATTCCCTAGAATTCTTGTTAGATGTTCGTTCCAACCATCAATCCTACTTTCTAGATTCATGGATATTGAATCAATCGAACGAGCTTCTAAGACTTGTTCCACTTTTGGAAGACCTTGTGTTATATCACTAGACCTCGATTTTTCATATATAAATGTAACTAATATATCCCCTCCATAAATGATTTCCCCATAACGCCTTTGAACTCTTGTTCCTGGGGTGGCCAAATAAGGCTTAGCCGATCTTATTACTACAGAGTCAAATTGAACAATTAGAACTTGACCCGATTTTAAGTGCGGTTGGCGTTTGGCTATGCATGCATTTTCGCAAAGAAATTGTCCAAGACAAATTTTTGTGGATGTCTCTTCACAAAAATTGTAATGAAGAAAATACCAATTCAATTTTAATGGATTCAAAATGATGTTACTGCATGGATCGGGATTATAAATTCTCCCATTTTCATCCATTAAATAATATTTAAAATTAAGTACTTGAAAGGTTTGTTTTAAATTGTCAAGTTGTAAATAATTAGTTACCAAGGTCTGATTATGAGTTATTAAATAGTAAAATGAAAAAAAATTCGCAAATTGAAGGGCTGTTCCTAAGGGGCCAAATGAATTCCTAATTGGAATTAGGTGATCTTTTTTAATTGATTCTTTGTGATATTTTACACCGTTGAATGTGAATGGACCTATTCGAAAACAATTGGATGATGACAAAATTAGAAAAGGTTGACATTCCTTATTTTTACCCGACAGCGTACGAACAGTTCCTTGATTTTGGTTAAATGATTTTTGAAGTTTTGTCTTTGAAAAAATGGAATAAAATGGATTCATATTGGTATGATATGGTCCATCATCATTAAAAAATAAGGGATCATTCCTTTTCCCCATATACGAAAAAGCGAATTTTGCTAAATCGATCCTTATAAAATCTCGAATCATACCATTTGTTCTTACTTCAACAAGGGAAGCCCCGGCCTCTTCGATAGAAGAACTTTTTTTGTCTTGGTTCCAATTCAAT